CTTGTGATCGGTTTAATAGGTGTTTTCTTTTACGGTTCATATTCTGGGTTGGGTTCATCTCTCTAGTAATCGGATGAGCTGGATTGTAGACATGAAAAAGTAAGAACTTAGCGGGTCCTTACCCTCCTTTGTCTGATTAGAGCGGAAAGGGCCCGCGGAGTTCTTACTCTTATAATGAGACTTTGATCTATTCCATAACCTACAAATTGGTTAGTTATCCAGTCAGCATAATCAAAATATTATATTTGTTTTGTAGAAATGACAAAAAGGATCCTTTGCTCTGATGTTTCAAACCACTCTATTCTTTTGTTTCTTAATGATGTTTGTGAACAATTGAATCTAGCGGTTGATTCATAGTCCCTGCCCTTCCCCCAAAATATTAACTGGAAGCAAGAAGAAAGAACGAATCAATCGATTTTATCTATAATCCAATATCAAAATTATATTGATTTCTAGGGATGAGACATCCTGCAAATCATTTCTAGACTAAACTAATAGAACCTTAATCAAAACTACTCTAAAAATAAAATAAAAACTCTGATCATATATCTGATCATATAATAAAAAAAGATTTGGATATTCGTAAAAATCAAATCCGCCCTTCAACCGGAACAGTCTTTTTTGTTTGAATAATTTCTCTAAGTTAGAAGTTTAACTTATATTGAAACTTATATTGAATAAGTGAAGATATTGAATAAGTGAATAAATTCTATTTGCTCAATAACTTATTCACCCATAATCCTTTTTTTCCTTTGTTTGTCCACTACTTCTTATGAATCTAAACAAAGGAGTTCCGATAGACCCGGAAAAGAAGGAAAGGAATAGTAATCTTTGATGAACAGGAAAAAAAATAATTATTATTTTGATACAAGACGACACAAGAAAACGGGTGAAAATTCCTTTTTCTTGTGTCGTCTTGCGTCGAATAGAAGATTAGGAAGACTAGTAATCCTTCCTAAAAGTATTTGTTCCTTTCATTTTGACCATCCTTGCCTTGTATTCTCTTCTTTTGTATTTGTTTGTATGCCTATTGTTTATTACTAAAATGGAATACAAGTAATGAATTCCAGGCGTCCTGCAAAACAAAAAGAGTATAAACAAAGCAAGCAAAAGGATTTACAGAATTTTTTGATCATACATAATTGTATCGATGGACAAAAAATCGGCACTTTTTACTAAATGTTAAGGAATCTCTGGACCTAAAAATTCATTTCGTACAATTGAACTTTTTCAAACTGTTTCTTTTTAAGAACCAAAAAAACTTGTGCCAAAATAACAGATGCGAAGAAGAACAAAAGGCCTTGGACGCGTAATGGATCTTGAAGCACTATTTCTGCATCTCCCTGACCAAACCCTCCTACATTGGGATTGCTTGTTAATGGTTGATCAAGCTTGATGGATTCACCCTCTGAAACAAGAAGTTCTGGCCCTGGAGGTATAATATCAACCACTTGACGTCCATCCGATGCATCAACTATGGTTATTTCATATCCTCCCTTTTCTTTACGTACTATTTTGCTTACTATACCTGCTGATGTAGCATTATAGACTGTATTGTTACTCTTGCTACCATCAGGATAAATCTGACCCCTTCCTCTGTTCCCACCCACATATATGGGATATTTTAAGAAGTGAACGTCTTTCTTCGTAGCAGGGTCGGGGGAAAGAATGGGAAAGACGATTTCACTATATTTCTGACCCGGAACAGGACCTATCACAAGAATATTTTTTTTATTGGGACGATAACTCTGAAAAGACAGATTTCCTATCTTTTCTTTCAACTCAGGAGAAATACGATCGGGGGGGGCTAATTCGAATCCCTCGGGTAAAATAAGAACAGCACCCACATTCAAACCCCCTTTTTTACCATTAGCAAGAACTTGTTTCAGTTGCATATCATAAGGAATTTGAACAACTGCTTCAAATACAGTATCAGGAAGCACAGCTTGCGGAACTTCAATATCCACGGGCTTATTAGCTAAATGGCAATTAGCACATACAATTCGTCCAGTTGCTTCTCGTGGGTTTTCATAACCCTGCTGCGCAAAAATGGGATATGCATTTGAAATGGATGCTCGAGTTATTACATATATCATGATCGATACAGAAATGGATCGAGTCATCTGTTCCTTTACCCAAGAAAAAGTATTTCTATTTTGCATGTCCAATCATGGATCTCGGAATTTCTACAATAAATTAGATAGGGAACTAGTAAAGTTCCCTATGCACGAGTCTGTCATTGTACTGGAATAGTTGTACTGTAATATAGGACGAATACCTTGAACTGGTAGAAATAAAATATAAAGAATTAAGTAAGATTCAAAATGGTTTCTTTATAAAGGAAGAAAGATTCTGATTTATTTGATTGATATCAGGAGATCAAATGAGTTCTTCATTCATTCATTGAATGATAAATGACTACAAGCGAAGGAGATACACGATTTAAATAATGGAAAATCCAATATTTCACAATTGTATCTAGAATAACTGGAAAAGTGGAAACAAGACCAGATATAATTTGATCGTTATGAGCCAATCCAAAATCGTTGTAGAACGAACCAATTATTAGTTCCCAACCATGAGTCGAGTGAAATCCAATCCATAAATCAGTAACTAAAAGAATCGAAAAAGCTTTTATTGTGTCACTTAAGTTATAGAGGAATTCCTGAACCCAAGAATTAAGAATGACAAGTTCCTCATTACCCAAAATAAAATAACCACTTAGAATAGCGAAAGAGATTATATTTGTCGAGAAATGCAAAATGATATGGAGATGATATTCATTGTGTGTTTTGACCAATTGTATCGTTTCCTTGTGTATTCCTATACGAAGTTTTTGTATATGTGTCTCCGGGTACTCCTTTATAATTTCGTCCAACAGAAAGAGTTCTTCTAATTCTATGAATCTTTCTAGAACGTTTTTCTCTTGAATGATATTCAAGAGAGTTTTGGATTGCCCGGTATTCCACCAATTTGTAACCCAAAGTTCCAGACATTTATTAAATGAGAGAGAGACCCACCAGGGCAAAAATACTATAGATACAAGATATGGGAAAGAAGGCAATGCTTTCTTTTTTTTCATTTTTTATCTGTGAATTGAATCGTTAATGAATCTGCTTCATTCGTTGACTCTATATGATATTTCTCTGAAGCACGAGTTCTATAACAAGGTATTGAACCTATGGGTCTATTCATTCCAATTTTTGCGTCAAAATTGAGTTTAGTTCTTGGATCTAGAAGGAATATAGAAATGGGATAAGGGTTCGCCCTTTTCGGATAAAAATGCAAAATCAATATTATTCCTAGATATCTCAATTGGGCAAATTCGAATGGGCAAATTCGAAGCAATTTCATCTTCATTTGTTCCTTTCTATGAATACTCGAAAACCCACTTAAAATAACGAATCGGATTTAGAAACGAAAACCCCCCTCAGTTAATTATTTCGAAATGTTTCACCGTCTAGCCACAACCAAGGAAAAAAAGGTATCATCAAAATTTTGGGCCTAAAAAGATGAGATGAATTCCGTATTACGAAATAAATGTTCGGATATATTTGATGAATCCCTACTTATTATATTAGCCTTAGATTAGCCTTTTTTCTAGTAGAAATTTTCTAGTAGAAAAGAATTGAGTTGGGATCCATACGCATACGAAATACTTTTGGTATACAAATGGTATACAAAAATTTCTTCTTTTCTTCATTTTCTTCTTTATTATAGTATAGTTTATTATAGTTATTCCATATATGCCCTCCTGCTTTTTTGTTTTATTCTATGGGAGTCGCCACGACAAAGGAAGGAGGAAATAGAATAATCTAACATGTTTTGTTCGAATGAACATTCCAAAAAGACTTCAATTGTATTAAAAAAGGAATTAGCAAGTTCCTTCCCCCATGCCGAGAAAACATTTATTCTTTATTGTGTTCAATTCATTTCAAAATACTTCAATTGGTACGCCCAAGAAATAGGCCAATTCGGCAGCTTTTTGTTCAATTTCTCGTGGAGTAAAATTCTCATCAGTACGAGTCAAGGGAATGGCCCCTTGACCTCTGATTTCCATATAAAGGACACGACGAGGATAAAGACCCTCTTTAACCTCAATTCTGATTGATTGGATATCTCTCATAAGGAAGCGAAGGAAGATGCGACGATTTATTCCAGGAAATCCCCAACGAAAAATGCACACAATTCCTTCTTTTCTATCGAATCGGTCATAACCACTACCTACATTCCACAAAATTGTGCACCACAAATAGGAGCTAACGAATAGACCTGCGATCCCGTAAAAAGACATCACGATTCCTTGCGGAAAAAAAATAATTTGCTGAGATGGAAATATGGATATCAGATTCCTACCAAGATAACTGGAAGTTCCAACCGCTAAGAATCCTAGTGAACCTAAAAAAAGGATACAGGCCCAGCAAAAATTACTTGTTTTTCGAGACCCCCTTATAAGTTCTATCCATATATGTTCTGATCGCCAATTCATACTATACTAGATCCAGTTGCATTCGATTGGAATTGAGAGAATAACCCAAATTTGACTTTACCTTTCTTGATCCCGAAGTAACTTTCATCAACCAGCACTATTCTGATGTGGAGTAATTGGTTAGATACATTGACTTTCTATTAAAAATATTTACTGATCCGTTTTTAACCAGCTATACCCTGCATATATATATATATATATATATATACATGCATTTATGCAGATATCATGTATCCGCATACATAACAGTTCTTTCATTTGTGTGTGGAAAGAGCCACATATCGTACCATATTGCACTAAAAAAATATCTGTATTATGATACAGTGTTGAAATAAATTGATAAGATTTGGTCCCATTGGATCTAGACAATCTTATTTTTTTGGACATGAAGAGATAAAGAAGCCATTGCAATTGCCGGAAATACTAGGCCCACTAAAGGCACAAAAATAGAGGGTAAGTTGAGATCTGTCATAGAATGGGTGCCTCGATTTAATATTTGTATCTATATATTTGTATCTATTAGAAAGATATCTTATGATATGATAAGTATATCTATTATAAGTAATATTAGGTAATATTGACTATTGTATTTTATATAATATTATACTACTAAGTATATATAAACAATTAAGTATATATAAATATATAATTTCTAAATAATATATTTATATTAAAATAGAAATTTAAAATATAAAAATAATATTCAAAATAATATTTTTATATGAAATTTTAAGAAAAAAAAGGATAGATAATAAGTGCAAAAATGTAGAACTAAATTAAGTGTACCTATTCATCTTTCTACACGAATATAAATAGGGTAATCTTCTTTTACAAATTTTATTATTCTTCTTCTCCCATCCTTATGTTCTTTCTATCTTTCTTTCTAATCTAATAAGGAGTTTTTTATTTAAAAGGGATTTTCTTATGAAAATTAAGTTCATTATAAATTCGCGACTCTAAATAATACGATCCAACAAACAGGGATTCATAGTAAAAATGCGATAGATGTAGAAATTATTTTATTTCATTTCCATATTTGATATTTCTTTTTATTTTGATATTTTTTTCATTATTGTCTATCTTAATTAATGCGTAAGATAGCCAGATAAAATTCTTTTTATTTCCCCAAGTTCGAATTCCTCGGAAAGAGAAATTCACTTTTTTATTTTATCCTGTTGATAGAGGTTCATAATACCTAATCATGAATAGGGGTAAGATAAAAAATGGATCTGGATCTGGAAGAAAAAAAATTATCCGAAACTTCTGACTCTTACTAGAAAGTGTAACTTATATCACCAAAGAACATTTTTCTTAGTTTTTTTTATTACGATGAACTAAATACTTGTTCGCTACAAACAAAATAACTGAATCTAGTGCTATACTTTAATTTTTGGAATTTGGATTCAAGGGAAAGAAACCATGGAGCTGAAATAACTCACTTAGAACACCTTTTAAAGGATTACGTGGTACAATTGGGTCGAATAAGCCTTTATGGAATAAATACTCAGCCGCTTGTGAACCATCGGGTACTGTCTTACTCAATGTTTGTTCAATTATTCTTTTACCCGTAAATGCAATGTACGCATTAGGTTCAGCAATAATGATATCTCCCAACATACCAAAACTGGCTGTTACTCCACCGGTTGTAGGAGATGTAAGGACTGGTACATAGAATAACTTTTTAGTGGATTGGTAATCATATGAAGCAGAAGATATTTTAGCCATTTGCATCAAGCTCAAACTTCCTTCTTGCATGCGTGCTCCTCCAGAAGCACACACAATAATGACAGGTAGAGATTGATTAGTAGCATACTCAATCAAACGAGTGATTTTCTCACCTACTACAGATCCCATACTACCTCCCATGAACTTAAAATCCATAACCCCAATTGCTGCGGGAATACCATTTAGTTGACCTATGCCTGTTTGAACAGCTTCAGTTAAACCTGTCTTTCTTTGATAAGAATAGATACGATCTTTATAAGGTTCCTCTTCTGAATGAAATTGAATGGGGTCCATAGGAACCATATCTTCATCCATAGGATCCCAAGTGCCCGAATCAATCGAAAGTTCGATTCTATCTGAACTACTCATTTTCAAATGATATCCACACTGTTCACAAATATTCATTTTTGACCTAAGAAGTTTTTTATAATTTAATCCATAACAATTTTTGCATTGAAACCATAAATGTCTGTATTTTTTATTTATATTGAAATCATTAGATCTTCCTCTTATATTGAAATCACTGCCATTATTACGAGTTCTTATACTAAAACTTCCACTTTCACTACCACTTACATTTTCAGTACAAATGAAACTATAAATGTAACTGTCACTGTAATTGTCAGTACCACCTGAAATGGAACTATTAATACTGACTTCAAAACGAAGATAACTATTAATGCAACTATTAATGTGATTAGTCCAACTAGATTGAGTATCATACATGTAATGATAATAGTAGTGATTGTTTCTCTTAGACCCCCTATTCAAAAAACTAGAAAAAAAACCTTCTAAGTCAATCTCAAAACTATGATTTTCAATATCAAAATATACGGAATAACTGTCACCATTACTATCCCTAACTAAAAAAGTGTCATCAGAGATCAAACTCCAAATATCCCTGATACCAAATAAATAATCAACATTACTGAAACTATAACTAACACTATCACTCCAATTTTTCTCCGTATCATTTAGAAGGGGTTCATCACTTCCACTGGTATGGCCAATAGCATCAAGACTTTCCATTGATTTACTTAAACCATACCTATGTTCTAACTTTAACTTCTCGTTAGACAACATCGAATTGAACCACCATTTTTCCATAGAATCTTCCTGCCCCCTATTTGATGAAAATACAATAGATGAATAGTCATTCGATGAATAATTATTTGACTATTTTATTTCCTATCAGAATTAAGCATATGAGGATTAGGATTGTTAACTAATAATAAGTGAGAAAGAAATGATTCTCTTTTTTTTTGGAATCCGAGATAGCACTTCAA